AATAATAAATATAATTTTAATCTATTTTATTATTTTAATTATATTAAATATTTAAATTATATAAATAAATATTATTATAATAATAAATCTACCCTCTCTTAAATTAGAGGGTAGATTTAATTAATAATAAGTAAAATTAATTATTTAATATATATAAATAATTATAATATATATATACGTAATTAGTTGTATGTTTTAAGTAACCTATAAAATAGATTACAATTTAAGTTGTAATTATTCCTATGATTAAGTTTTAAATATTTAAAATTTTAATATAAATATATTAAAAATTATATATATATAAACTTATAATTATATATTTTTTTTTAAATTATTTAATTAAACTTTTAATTTTTATTAAATATTTATTATCTATATATAAATATATTAAAAATAAATAAATAAACTTTCTATTTCTTCTTTCTTTCGTCTCCTCTTTTTTTTTTATAATTATATATTTTTTTTTTTTTCTAAATTATTTAATTAAACTATTATTATTTATTAAATATTTAATATTTATATATAAATATATTAAAAACAAATAAATAAATTTATAAATATATATTTCTTTATAAAATATATATATATATTAATATATATATAATATATATATATATATATATAAAAAATAAATAAATAAACTTATAATTATATATTTCTTTCTGAATTATTTAATTAAATTATTAATATGTATTAAATATTTAATATATAAAAATAATTCAATATATATATACGTAATTAGTTGTATGTTTTAAGTAACCTATAAAATAGATTACAATTTAAGTTGTAATTATTCCTATGATTAAGTTGTATATATTTTAAAATGGGATTGAAAGAATTATATTTTAATGTAATATGCAATCTTTTTTTTAAGTAAAAAAAAAAAAAAGATTGAATTATATCATATAGTTGATTAGTTAAATTAATAAAATGATTTATATTAACAGATTTTTATTTATTTTTAATATAATTTTAATAATCTATTTAAATAAAAACTTTTCCTATTTAAGATTACTTAAATATTAAAGGTAAATTTACTGTATTAATTTTATTTTATATAAAATAGGTTTGATTTTGTCTTAAAAATTAATTTTCTGAAAAAATTATATGAATTTTAATCAATTTTTTGCATTCAGTAATTAATTTTTATTAATATAATTATTAAGTTATTCAGTTTATTTTTGATAAAAATTGTGCCAGCATTCGCGGTTATACAATTTAAATAAATTAATTGCTTAAGTTTTAATTTGGTATATTTAAGAATATTTACATAATTTATTTAGGTGAAATTTTTACTTTAATTTTAGTTCATTTTAAATTTTTAGTAAATCTTTTCTTAAAATTAGGATTAGATACCCTATTATTTAAATGATTTAATTTTTTAAACTTTAACATTAATAGGTATTTTCTATAAAATTAAAATAATTTGGCGGTAGTTTATTATTAGGGGAACCTGTTCTTTAATTGATACACCACGATAGGTTAAACTTTTACTTTATTTGTATATCTCTATATTTTGAGGTATTTTTATAATAATTCTTTTTTTTTTATTAAATTTTATATTAGGTCAAGGTGCAGTTATTTTAAAAGTAAGTGTGGGTTACTTTAATTTTAATTTTTTTTTGGATAATTACTTTATAACTAAGTTGAAATAGGATTTAATAGTAATTTTAAATTATTTTTTAATTTGAATAAATTTTTAAATTATGTACATATTGCCCGTCACTCTCATTTAAGTTGAGATAAGTCGTAACAAAGTAATTGTACTGGAAGGTGTAATTAGATTCAAGATGTAGCTTATGTAAAGTTATTTATTTACATTAAATTGAAAGTTAATAAACTCTTCTTGATTATTAATTTTACTATATTTTTATAATTTCTTTTTTATTAGTTTTTAAATTAATTGATTAAATTTTTGTTAAATTGAATTTTTATTAATTTAGAATGAGTAATTAGTACCTTTTGTATTAGGGTATTTTAATTAACTAAAGTATTATTTTTCCCGAAATTAGGTTTTCTAATTTAATTTAATTTTATTTGTTTTAAAAAATTTATTAATATTATTTTTGTAATTAAAAGTTAATCGTATCTAATTTTATATCTGGTTACTTTAGATTAAATTTAATTTTAAATTATTTATTTTATTATTCTTTTTTTTTAATTTTATTTTATAAGGGATAATCTTTATATTTTTATATAATTATAAATCTCACAGTTTTTAATTTCTTTTAAATTTTGTATTTAGTTTTTAATAAATTAACTCTATTCTATATGATTTTATGTTGTTTGTATTTTTATAAGGTTTATTTAATCTTTATTTTATTATTTTAAATAATGATTTAATTAGTAGGATGTTAAATTTATTAAAATTGAATTCGACAATTATAATTTTCAACTGTTTACCAAAAACATTTTTTTTAGTTGATTTTAAAAGTAAGTTCTGCCCTATGATATATTAAATGGCTGCAGTATTTTAACTGTACAAAGGTAGCATAATAATTAGTCTTTTAATTAAGGGCTTGTATGAATGAATAAATGAGAAATTTATTATAATGAATTTTATTATTTAAATTTAATCTTTAGGTAAAAAAGCTTAATTATTTTTTTGGGACGAAAAGACCCTAAAGAACTATTTTTAATTTTAATTATCTAATTTTTATTTTATTTTATTTAATTAAATTAAATTTTATTGGGGTGATTTATAAATTTAAACTTTATTTAATTTTTTCTTTAATTTAAGATCTATTTAGATTCATAGTTATGATACAAGATAAAGTTACCTTAGGGATAACAGCGTAATTTAAATGGGGAGTTCATATTTATATTTAAGTTTGCGACCTCGATGTTGAATTAAGATAATTTTAAGGGGTAGATTTTTTATATTTAAGTCTGTTCGACTTTTAAATTCTTACATGATTTGAGTTCAAACCGGTGTGAGCCAGGTTGGTTTCTATCTTTATAAATTTAATTTATTTTAGTACGAAAGGACCAATTAAATCATTATTATTAATGTTAATTTTTAAATCAAATGAGTTAGATTGTCAGATTTATGTATTAAATTTAGAATTTAATTAAGTGATTATTGTCACATCTAATAATTTATTTAATTACTGGTTTAATTTTGTTGTTGTTAGTTTTAGTTTCAGTTGGATTTTTTACCTTACTAGAACGTAAGATTATAGGTTATTGTCATAATCGTAAGGGCCCTAATAAAGTTGGTTACTTTGGTATTTTTCAACCTTTCAGAGATGGGGCTAAATTGTTTTTAAAAGAACAAATTTTCCCTATAAATTCTAACTTCTTAGTTTATTATATTTGTCCTGTATTTGGGTTGATTCAGTCTTTATTTATTTGAGTTATTTTCCCGTTTTATATTAATTGTGTAGAGTTTAATTACGCTTTTTTATTTTTTTTATGCTGTTCTAGAATTAGAGTTTACGGCTTAATTATTTGTGGTTGATCTTCAAATAGAATATATGCGTTGTTAGGGTGTATCCGGAGTGTCTCCCAAGCTATTTCGTATGAAGTTTCCTTGTCTTTAATTATTTTATGTTACTTTTTTATATGTGACAGATATAGTTTATTAAATTTTAATTTTGTTCAAAATTTAAGTTGATTTATTTTTTTTTCAATTCCTATATTTATATGTTGATTATCTTGTTGTTTAGCTGAAACTAATCGAACCCCCTTTGATTTTTCTGAAGGGGAAAGAGAGTTAGTTTCTGGATTTAATATTGAGTACGGTAGAGGGGGTTTTGCTTTACTTTTTATTGCTGAATATGCTAGAATTATTTTTATTAGAATAATTTCTTGCCTAATTTTTTTAGGGGGAAACTTTAATTCTTTTTCCTTTTTTCTTAAAATTATGTTTATTTGTTTCTTTTTTGTTTGGATTCGTTGTACCTTACCCCGCTATCGTTATGATAAACTTATATATTTAGCTTGAAAATGTTATTTACCTATATCTTTGAATTATATTTTGTTGTTTGTTTTATTTAAATTTATTGTTTTTTACCATTTTTTTTTGTTAAGCTATTAAAAACCTTCTATCTTTTACTTTCAAAGTAAATGCTTTGAAATAAGCTAAATAACTTAATTCTTAATTAGTAAGCTTGTCTCATTGTTTAATTAAAATTGGGTCTATTGTAAAGTACAAAAAGTATAGTACAGTTAAAATTGCACCAATATCTGTGTAAGGTAATTCTACGGGCCGGGCACCAATTCAAGTTAATAAGACAACAATGGTTAGAAATAATCAAAAATTGATCTGGTTAATAGGGTAAAATCTAATCCCTTTAAATTTTATTTTTATTGAAAAGGGTAGGATTATTAAAATTAGGATTGACAAAAATAAAGCCAGAACCCCTCCTAATTTATTAGGGATTGATCGTAAGATTGCATATGCAAATAAAAAATATCATTCTGGTTGAATATGGATGGGTGTAACTATTGGGTTTGCATTAATAAAATTATCAGGGTCTGACAATATAAATGGCTCTCTTAAATTTAATAATAAAAGTGACATAAATGTAATAACAATTCCTAGTAAATCTTTAATAGAAAAGTATGGGTGGAACGGAATTTTGTCTGAGTTGGAGTTGATACCAATAGGGTTATTTGATCCTGTTAAGTGAAGGAAAAAAATATGAATAATAACTATTATGATAATAATAAACGGTAATATGAAGTGTAGTCTGAAAAATCGGTTTAATGTTGCGTTGTCTACTGCAAAACCTCCTCATAATCAATTTACTAATATTCCCCCTACGTAGGGAAATGCTGATAAAAGATTTGTAATAACTGTTGCTCCTCAGAATGATATTTGTCCCCACGGTAATACATATCCTAGAAATGCTGTTGCTATAGTTATTAATATAATCACTACTCCTACAATTCAAGTTTTTGTATACTTATAGGATCCATAATAGATACCTCGCCCAGTGTGAATGTATATGCAAATGAAAAATAATGATGCCCCGTTTGAATGAAGGGACCGTATTAATCACCCATAATTTACATCTCGTATAATATGACTCAATCTATTAAAAGCGTCATTAACATTTGCGGCATAGTGTATTGATAAAAAAATCCCAGTAATTAATTGGATAGACAAGCAAAACCCTAAAATAATACCAAAATTTCATCATGATGAAATATTAATAGGTGCTGGTAAGTCTACAATAGAATAATTTATAATTTTAAAGATTGGGTTAAGTTTTCGTAATGGTTTATTCATTTATTTATTATAAGATCGCAGGGGTCCCTTATGATGACTCACTATTTTAGACACTGAAATTATAGTAATTAATAAATAAATAACTAACATGATAGTTATAACTATGGATTTGGTGTTATAAATCTTGGTTAAGGACAAGTCAGAATTTATAGTAAATTGAATTTGTTCAGTTTCGTTAATTTGGGTTTCAAAAAATAAATCATCTGTAATTAATAATATAATTACTAAGATTAAAGTTAAATTTAACTTAATTTTAAATTTTTCGTTTGAGGCGATTCTTCTCATATAAGAAAAAATAATTAGCAGACCCCCAATTATCATTAAGAATGTGATTATGGTGAATCATGATAGGTGTATAATTTTATTAATAAATATAATTATTATAATTGTTTGTAATATTAAAAATAGCCCCATGGATATGGGGTTTTTTAATATAGGGGTAAGTATTCTGATTATTATTATTATTTTCATAATTATTATTTTAATATCAGTAAATAGTTTATTAAAAATTTAAACTTTGGAAGTTTAAGAAGTATTTAATTATACTTAACTGATGATTTAAGAGTGATTACTCAATTTTGATTTACAAAATCAATATTTTATTTAAATTATTAAAACTAATGAGATTTTTTTTTCCTATATTTATTTTTATATTTAGAATACTATCTTTAGTAATTATTCGTAAGCATATTTTATTATGTTTAATTAGACTAGAAATAATTGTGTTGAGATTATTAATATTAGTATTATTTTACTGTATTATATTTAACTATTCTTTTTACATTTATTTGTTTATAATAACTTTTTATGTGTGTGAAGGAGTTTTAGGATTAAGAGTATTAGTTTATATAATTCGTTCTCATGGTAATGATTATATTAATTCATTAATGTTATGATAATAGTTTTAGTTTTTATATGTTTTATATCTCTTTTGCTAGTTGTTAATTCTCCTTTAATTTGATTTGTTTCTCAATTTAGACTAATCTTACTAATAATAATTTTTATCAATAATTTCATTAATCAATATTTCTCTTTAATTTCCTATTTTTTAGGTATTGATTATTTTTCTTACGGTTTAATTATTTTAAGAATTCTAATTGTTTCTCTTATAATTAAATCTAGAAATATAGTCCAGCTAAAGTTGTACTCCAATATTTTTTTATTAATATGTTTTTTATTATGTTTTATTTTAGTCATTATTTTTTGCTCTTTAAATATGTTTGTTATATATATATTTTTTGAATTTAGTTTAATTCCTTTAATAATTTTAATTTTTGGTTGGGGTTACCAACCTGAGCGTTTGATTTCAGGATTGTATCTATTTTTTTATACTTTATTTGCCTCTTTACCTTTATTTTTACTTTTAATTTATTTTTATCAATTGAATAATACAATATTTTTTGATTATAATTTTAATAATTCATTTAGTTTTATTTTTCATTTATGTTTAATATTTGCTTTTTTAGTAAAATTACCTATATTTATAGTTCATTTTTGGCTTCCCAAGGCACATGTTCAAGCCCCTGTTTCTGGATCCATGATTTTAGCCGGTTTACTTTTAAAAATTGGGGGCTACGGAATTTTACGGTTTATATTTATTTACGAAAATTTATTCATAAAATATAATTTTATTTGATATTCATTAGGTGTTGTAGGGGGAATTTTAGTAAGTTTAGTTTGTTTCATTCAGGGTGATGTAAAATGTTTAATTGCTTATTCTTCTGTCGCACATATAAGATTATGTCTAGTTGGGCTCATAATAATATCTAAATGAGGTATTTTAGGAACTTACCTAATAATAATTTCTCACGGACTATGTTCTTCAGGATTATTTTGTTTAGCAAATATTTCATATGAACGACTGTCGAGTCGTAGATTTTATTTAAACAAAGGTCTATTATCCTTTATACCTAGAATATGTATAATATGATTCTTATTTAGAAGTTTCAATATAGGGTGTCCCCCCAGTTTAAATTTTATTAGTGAAATTATAATTTTAAACAGAATAATATCATTTTGATTTAATTCTTTATTTTTCTTTCTATTTATTTCATTTTTTTCTGCTTGCTTTAGTGTGTTTTTGTTTAGTTACACTCAGCATGGTTCTTTTAATATTCTATATTCCTATAGAATAGGATCTATTCGCGAATATTTACTAATGATTATTCACTTATTACCTTTATTTTTTATTTTATTAAGATTAAATTCTTTTTTACTTTATTTAAATATTTTAATAAAAATAAAGATTTGTGGTGTCTTAGATGTTGATTAATTTAACTTTAAATTTTGTTAAAATTTAACTTTTATAGTTACTGGGGATTTTTATTATTATTTTTTTCAATTTTATTTTTTTATAACTCTGTTATATTTATCAATAGAGGGGGGAGAGTCTTTTTTGAATGAAAACTAATTGAACTAAATTCTTTTAATATCTACTACGTATTATTATTTGATTGAATTTCATGTTTATTTATTTCTGTCGTGCTGTTTATTTCTTCAATAGTTACTTTTTATAGCATAAATTATATAGGACTTTACAGTTACACTAGAAATCGATTTCTATTTTTAGTAATTATGTTTGTTTTAAGTATGGTTTTAATAATTATCAGTCCTAATTTAGTAAGAATTTTATTGGGTTGAGACGGGCTGGGTCTTGTTTCTTACTGTTTAGTAATTTACTATAATTCAATAAAAAGTTATTTAGCAGGGATAATTACTTGCTTAACAAATCGTTTAGGGGATATTGGGCTATTAATTTCTATTTCTTGAATTATATCTTTTGGGAGTTGACATTTTATATTTTATTTAGATTTTTATAATTCTTTATTATTTTATTTAATTATTATTTCTTCTTTTACTAAAAGTGCTCAAATTCCATTTTCAACTTGACTTCCTGCTGCTATGGCAGCACCAACTCCTGTCTCTTCTTTAGTCCATTCATCTACTTTGGTTACTGCAGGGGTTTACCTTCTTATTCGTTTTTTTAATCAATTTATTTTTCATAATTTTTATTTTCTTTTTTTAAGAATAATAACAATATTTATATCTTCATTTTGTGCTAACTACGAATTTGACTTAAAAAAAATTATTGCTTTATCTACTTTAAGTCAATTGGGTTTAATAATAAGATCTTTGTTCTTAGGGTTAGTAAATTTGTCTTTTTTTCATTTATTAACTCATGCTATATTTAAATCTTTACTATTTCTTTGTGCCGGTATTTTTATTTATTATATAAATGATAACCAAGATATTCGTGTTATAGGTTCAGTTTGTATAATAATACCTTTAACTACATCTTGTTTTAATATTTCAAATATAGCTCTTTGTGGCATTCCATTTTTGTCAGGGTTTTATTCAAAGGATTTAATTTTAGAATTAAGATTAATTAATTACACTAATTTTATTTTTTATTTTTTGTTCTTTTTTTGTTTGGGCTTAACTTGTACTTACAGAATTCGCTTATTTTATTATACAATATTGTTAGATTCAAAATTTAAGAATCATTGACTCTTTTTTGAAGAAAAAAATTTAATAAAAATTAGCATTTCTTTTTTGACTTTATTTTCTATTTTTTTTGGCTGCATAATTTTATGAATTTTAGTAATTGATTTAAATTTTATTATTCTTCCTTTGTATTTGAAGGTTTTACCTCTTTTTTCTGTTCTATTAGGGGTTTGAGTGGGGTCCCAAATTGTTCAATTAAGAAATTTCATTTTTAATATTAAGTTCTATTTATTTACGAATATATGGTTTATATTTAGCTATTCATATTATATATATATACTTTTTTATACCTTTAGATTTAATTATAAAGTAAACTTAAATTGAGGTGAATTATATGGGGCTATAGGGGTATCTACTTATTTATTAAAATTATCAAATTTTGTTCAGTTTTATTCTAGAAACAATATAAAAATTATATTTTTAACATTTATTGCTTGATTATTATTAATTCTTTACTTCAGTAGCTTATTTACAGAGTATTATATTGAAGATATAATGGAGGAAATTTATCCTTGGAGTAATTCAGAGATTAAATTAATCATCTTTTTAATGAAAATAAAATGTTTTAATAAACTATTTGAATAAGGGATAAACGGATTTTAACCGCTTTAGAAATTAGTTAGCAGCTATTTCTATTGCTTGATCCCTTTTAATTGGAATATTTATTCAATATTTTTATTAACAATAAAATACCTCTAGTTTGGTTTCAATTAAAACATGAGGGTTATGCCTTATTTTTAGGTCGAAACTAAATGTAAATTTTACTTCTTTGTTAAGGAAGACTGCCAAAGCACCTTCTGAATGCAAATCAGATATTATAATTAAATACAACCCAATGTGAATAATATTATTTTGTTCAATTTAGTAGACCATTTAATCATTCATGATATAACCCTATGATAAGAATTAAAATAAATAATGATGATGTTAATAATCACGATAGTAAGGTGGCTCTCTTTATAGTTAAAATTATAGGTATAATAATAATGATTTCAATATCGAAAATTAGGAAAATGACTGCAATTAAAAAAAAATGGATGGAGAATGGCAGTCGTTTATAGGTCATTGGGTTAAATCCACATTCAAATGGGGTAGACTTCTGTATATCAAAAATTGGCTTTTTAGAAATTATTAGTACTAAAATTACAATTAGTATTCTAATTAATGTAATCAATAATAAGTGGAAAAAAATTAAATTAATTATTTATTTCCATAGGAACATTTAAGTTGGAAGCTTAATATACTTTTTATATTAAATAAATTAGTAACCTCACCAGTAAATTGAAATATACAAGAATAGCCATACTACATCAACGAAATGCCAATATCAGGCAGAAGCCTCAAACCCTACATGGTGTGTATCAGAAAAATGAAGGTTATTTATTCGTATCCCTGAAACTAGAATAAAAATTGTACCAATGATTACATGTAACCCATGAAATCCCGTAGCTATAAAAAATGTGGCCCCATAGACTGAGTCTGCAATACAAAATGGAGATTCTAAATATTCATATAGTTGAAGTATAGAAAAGTATAACCCTAAAATTACTGTCATAATTATTCTTTGGATTATTTGGGAAAAATTTTTATTAATTAAGGAATTGTGAGCTCAAGTAATAGTAACCCCTGAACTTAATAAAATTATAGTATTAAGTAAAGGAATATTTAATGGGTTAAAAGGTGTTACTCCCTTGGGAGGTCATATTAACCCAATCTCTATTGTGGGTGATAAGCTACTATGAAAAAAAGCTCAAAAAAATGATGAAAAAAATAGTACTTCTGATGCAATAAATAGAATTATTCCTAATTTTATTCTTAGAATTACTTTTACAGTGTGAAGTCCTTGAAATGTCGATTCACGAGTTACATCACGCCATCATTGAATTATAGTTAAAATAATAATTAAAATTCCTGTTAAAACTAAATTTATCTCAATTTTGTGAAATCATATGATTATCCCTAGTATAGTTGTTATTAATCCAACCGATCCAGTAATGGGTCAGGGACTTTTATCTACTAAATGAAATGGGTGATTATTCATTTAAATTTCTCTAGAATATAAAGTTCTTAAAGTTATAAAAACATAAGACTGAATTATAGCTACTGCTAACTCGAAAATTATTAATCCTACATAGATTACTATGGTTGATGTTATTAAAAATAATCTTGAAGTATTATTTCCCAATAAAGATATCAGCAAGTGACCTGCAATTATGTTGGCTGTCAATCGCACTGATAAAGACCCTGGGCGGATGATATTTCTAATAGTTTCAATTATAACCATGAAAGGTATTAATACAGCAGGTGTACCAGTTGGGACTAAATGACTAAATATTGAATTATATTTATTAATTCACCCGTATAATATAAATGAAAACCATATTGGTAAGGCTAGAGCCAGGGAATAAATTAAATGAGACGATGAAGTGAACACATAAGGTAACAGTCCCATCAAATTATTAATTAAAATAAATAAAAATAATGTTAGCATGATTAGTGTTGTACCATTGTAGGGTATTAATATTTTTATCTCTATTTGTAGAGTTTTGGTAATTGATGTAAATATAAAATTGATTTTATTAGGGATTAATCAAAATTTATAGGGTAATATAGCTGTAAAAATAATTCTTCTGACTCAATTTAATGAAATTAATCCTGTGCAAGGGTCAAATACTGAAAATAAGTTAGTTATCATTTTCAATTAATTTTATTCACAATTAATTTTACTTTACTATCTATTTTAGTGTAATAATTGAAGTATAAAATGGTTATAACAAATATTAACAAAATAATAAATGTAATTATAAGGGTTGTTCATCATAAAGGAGATATTTGAGGCCAAAGATTATTAATAAATTAATATTTTAAAATTGACAACTTTATGTTTTATATAAACTAAATCTTTCATTAAGAGAAATCGCTAATTTTCTATAAGTTGGTTTAAGAGACCATTACTTGCTTTAAGTAACTTAATGAATAATTTTTTAGTCAGTTTAAAAATCCGTTAAAGTTGATTCTCTCTAACACAATAGGCATAAATCTATGATTAGCACCACAAATTTCAGAACATTGACCGAAAAATAAACCCGGTCGGTTTATTAAAATATTACCTTGATTAATCCGCCCAGGGGATGCATCAACTTTTAACCCTAGTGCAGGGATAGTTCAAGAATGGATGACATCTCTAGAAGTTATAAGAACTCGTGTTTGTGTATTATAAGGTAATACAATTCGGTTGTCAGTTTCAAGAAGCCGGAACTCATTTTTTTCTAAATCATTAGTTGGCTTTATATATGAATCAAATTCAATTTTTTTGAAATCTGAATATTCGTAAGATCAAAATCATTGGTGCCCGATAGCTTTAATTGTAATTATTGGCTTGTTAGTTTCTTCAATTAAGTATAAAATTTTCAAAGATGGGAGAGCGATAAAAATTAATATAACTGCGGGTAAAATTGTTCAAATTAATTCAATTATTTGACCTTCTAATAATATACGATTTCCATAGTTACTAAAAGTTAAAGTAATCATTATATATATTACTACAATAGTAATAACCGTAATAATTATTATTGTATGATCATGAAATATAATTAATTGTTCTATAATAGGTGTATTAGAATTTTGTATATTTAAGTCAGATCATGAAGCTATTTCTAAAAAAATAAAATTATTTGTGAGTGAATTTTAAGCTCACCGCATACCTCTGCCATATTAGATTAATTCAATAATAATGGTAATTCACTGTAAGAGTGTTCTTCAGGTGGGAACTTCTGGAATCACTCAATTGATGATGTGTTGTTCTTAGGGAACAAAGCTAAGCGTTTAGAAATTAAACTTTCTCAAATAATAAATATCATTAATAATACTCTTAGAAAAGAAATTAATCTCCCAATTGAAGATAGATTATTTCATGATGTATAAACATCTGGGTAATCAGAGTAACGTCGAGGGAACCCTCTTAACCCTAAAAAATGTTGCGGAAAAAATGTTAAATTTACCCCAATAAATATAAATAAGAATTGAATTTTTAATCATGTGGGGTTTATTGTAACTCCTGTAAATAAAGGGTACCATTGGATAAACCCTGCTATAATAGCAAATACAGCCCCCATAGATAAAACATAATGAAAATGAGCTACTACATAATAGGTGTCGTGTAAAATTACGTCAATAGACGAATTTGACAAAATAATTCCGGTTAAACCCCCCATAGTAAATAAGAAAACAAATCCGTAGGATCATAATATTGAAATTCTTCTTTTTAGGGATACACCATGCATTGTAGCTAGTCAGCTAAAAACCCTAATACCTGTTGGTACAGCAATAATTATAGTAGCAGAAGTAAAGTAAGCACGGGTATCTACATCTATTCCTACAGTGAATATATGATGTGCTCATACCACAAATCCTAGCAATCCAATTGATATCATAGCGTAAATTATTCCAATGTATCCAAATGATTCATTTTTTCCTCTTTCTTGAGTTACAATATGAGAAATTATACCAAACCCGGGCAAAATTAAAATATAAACTTCAGGGTGCCCGAAAAATCAAAATAAGTGTTGGTAAAGAATAGGGTCGCCCCCCCCCGATGGGTCAAAAAAAGAAGTATTTAAATTTCGGTCTGTTAGTAGTATAGTAATAGCACCTGCTAATACAGGTAATGAAAGTAATAGTAGTACAGCTGTAATAATTACTGATCAAACAAATAGGGGAACTCGGTCTAATGTCAAGTATGCTGACCGTATATTAATTACTGTAGTAATAAAATTTACTGCCCCCAAAATAGACGAAATACCCGCTAAATGTAATGAGAAAATTGCAAGATCCACACTTGCTCCTGAGTGAGCAATATTAGCTGAAAGGGGAGGGTAAACCGTTCAACCAGTCCCTGCCCCAGTCTCGACTATAGATCTCAAAAGAAGAAGGGTTAATGAGGGAGGCAATAGTCAGAATCTTATATTGTTTATTCGTGGGAATGCTATATCTGGAGCACCAATCATTAAAGGGACCAGTCAATTTCCAAAACCACCGATTATAATAGGCATAACTATAAAAAAAATCATAATGAAGGCATGGGATGTAACGATTACGTTATAAATCTGATCATTATTAAGAAACGCACCTGGTTGTGCTAATTCTACCCGAATCAGTATACTTAATATTATTCCTACTATTCCTGCTCAAATCCCGAAAATAAAATATATTGTACCGATATCCTTGTGGTTGGTAGAATATAGTCATTTTATCATTATTAAATAAAATTGAGATGTCTGACTTAAGTAGTAAACTGTAAATTTATTTAAGGATTGATTTTAATCCTCTCAATAGCTTAATCTTATAGTTTAAAAAAACATTAAATTGCAAATTTAAAATTAACTTTTAGTTTAAGATTTACTATTGAGGGTATTATTAACTTTGAAGGTTAAAAGTTTATAGTTTAACTTAAAATCTTTAGTTAAAGATTTTTCTAGTCAAAATTACTGGTAATGTTAAAACATTCATAATTATGAAAATGAAAGATATTCTGCTTATCTTTATTAAGGTTCATTTAGATGAAGAACAGAAAAATATCAATGACAAATATGTTATTCGCAAATAAAAAAATATAACTAATAATGAAAATAAGATAATTATAACTAAATTAAAAGTTATATGATTATTGATAGCAAACTCAATCACAATAAGTTTAATAGAAAACCCTAAAAAAGGGGGTATACCCCCTATAGAAAGTAAAGTTACCCACAAAGTTATCTTATTTGAGGGTACAAGTTCAGTTAAAATTATTTGGTTAACATAAAATATATTTATTTTGAACATAATGAAAATTAATCTTGAAATCAAAATAGAATAAATGATTAAGTAGTAAATTCAAACAAAATTGTTTTTAATAGAAATTAAAATTAAGCCTATATTAAAAATTGAAGAGTAAGTAATAATTTTTCGATTAGAATTTTGGTTTAACCCTAACGTAGCCCCAATCGTTAGAGTTAATAAAATTACTAATGAAATACTAAATGAAACTAATGTTAACATTATCAAAGGAGCTACCTTAGACAGTGTAAATATAAGAGTTATTGTTAATATTTCTAACCCTTCTACTACTCTTAGTAATCATAAGTGGAAGGGGGCAACTCCTATTTTTATTAAAATAGAGAATAAAATAATTAAATCATATTTGATTATCATTAATACTATTCCTATAATCCCTAAAACTAAAACTGAAGATCTAACTCTTTGTACTAAAAAGTACTTCATAGCGGATTCTGAAGAAACAATTATTTTTCTGTGAATTATAGGTAAAAAAGAAATTAAACTTAATTCCACCCCGCACCAAATGAATAACCAATTATTTGAACATAAGCAAAGTATAACCCCAATCATTATAAAGCCTAGAAAAAATATTTTAGTCAAATTTATTTTTATTAAAGAAGGAAAGACTTTACTTTCATAATTAGGGTATGAACCTAAAAGCTTTTATTAGCTTACTTCTTTTATAGTAAGGTGTAAAGAGGCACAGAAAATTTTGATTTTTCGAGACAAGTTTAAATCTTGATACTGTAATTTTCAATAAAGGTAAATAATTACTTAATTTATTCTATCAAAATAATCCTTTAATCAGGCACTTTATT